ACCTCATACAATAACTGTCCTAGCTCTACCCTATCTTTTGTTTCATTTCTTCTGGAACAATCACAAACACTTTTTTGATTATGGATCTACTAGCAGAAATTCAATGCGTAATCTCAGCATTCCATGTGTATTCCTGAATAATCTAATTTTTCAATTATTCAACTATTTCATTTTACCAAGTGCAACGTTAGCCAGATTAGTCAACATTTATATGTTTCGATGCAACAACAAGATGTTATTTGTAACAAGTAGTTTTGTTGGTTGGTTAATTGGTCACATTTTATTCATGAAAGGGGCTGGATTGGTATTAGTCTGGATACAGCAAAATTATTCTATTAGATCTAATGTACTTATTCGATCGAATAAGTACCTTCTGTCAGAATTGAGAAATTCTATAGTTCGAATCTTTAGTATTCTCTTATTTCTTAGCTGTGTCTACCATTTAGGCAGAATGCCGTCACCTATTTTTACTAAGAAACTGAAAGAAACCCCAGAAACGAAAGAAAGTGAGGAAGAAACAGATGTACAAATAGAAAAAACTTCTGAAACAGAGGAGACTAAACAGCAAGAAGAGGGATTCATCGAAGAAAAACCTTCTCCTTCCCTTTTTTCGGAAGAAAAGGAGGATCCGGACAAAATCAAAATCGATGAAACGGAAAAGATCCGAGTGAATGGAAAGGACAAAACAAAGGATGAATTCCACTTGTACTTACAAGAAGCATCCTATAAAAATAGCTCAACTTCTTATTCTGGGAATAGAGACAATTCGGAAACAGCAAAATACAATGAAGATGATGAAGATAATGAAGATAATGAAGATGATGAACTATTAAAAATAATTAAAGAAGAAAATAAAAACCTTTTCTGGTTTGAAAAACACCCTCTTGCTCTTCTTTTCGACTATAAACGTTGGAATCGTCCAACTCGATATATAAAAAATGATCGATTCGAAAGAGCGGTAAGAAATGAAATGTCACAATATTTTTTTTATCCATGTCAAAATGATGGAAAACAAAGAATTTCTTTTACATATCCACCCAGTTTCTCAATTTTCTGGGAAATGATACAACAAAATCTTTCTTTAGCTACAACAAAAAAATTCAATTCAGAATCGGATGATGAACTATACAATTATTGGATTTATACGAATAAACAAAAAAAAAACAATTTAAGCACTGAAGGCATAATAAAAAGAAATTATTAAAAAAAAGGATACATAAAATAAATACCAAAAAAGATAAGAAGAAATTCGACCCCCTCCTCCATACTTGAGACCTTCCCCTACAAAAAAACTTGTAATACCAAAACCATTCGGAATTCCATCAATTATTCGTCTATCAAAAAATGAAACTAATTCAACTAAACCTCTTAGACTTTTAATTAAAGATATTGCGTAAAAAGCATCTATATAACCACGATTAAAGGACCAATTATATATGATGGTTATTATTTGGTCCCAAAAAATTCTTTTTTGACCTTGTTTATCCAATGAATTAATTAAGTCAAAATTTTTGAACGATGAATTAAGGGGTTTATAAAAAAAGAACGCTATAAATATTCCTGCATAAGCTATACTAATCGAAAAAGTTGCATTTATCATAAATTCATACCAGTCTACAGAATTTTTTGAATTTAAATGGAAAAGATTTATAGATGGAGTTAACAATTTAGTTAATATATCCAAATCCATTCCTTCTTGATTGAATGGAATTCCTATGAATCCAATGAAGAACGTAAACAAAATTAATATAATAAGAGGAAATAACATAGTACTGTCCGATTCATTAGGATAGGAAGAAAAATTCTTATTGTAAAAATGAGTATTCCTAATAGTAATAAAAGATCGTATCATTTTTTTTAAATTCCCGTTATATGGTTTTTTTGAAAAAAAAGAAGACTTTCTCTTATTATTAATTGTTAATAAGTTTACTAAACTAAAGTTTGGATTAACCTCTTTCAAATCGTCTTTACCCCATAAAGATATTGAAGAAAAAGAATAACTTTTTTTTCCACTATAATTTTTCAAACAAAGGGTTAAATGTCCTTCAAACGTAAGTAAATATATTCTAAACATATAAAATGCGGTTAACCCAGCTGTGAAATAAGCTATTATTGCAAAAATGGGTGAATATACCCAACTATCATTAAGAATTTCATCTTTGGACCAAAAACAAGCAAGAGGCGGAATACCACAAAGAGAAAGTGTACCGATTAAAAAAGCAGTTTTTGTAATTGGCACATGCTTTCTTAATCCTCCCATAAGAACCATATTCTGACTTTTATTGGGAGAATATCCAACAATAGTTTCCATTGAATGAATAAGAGATCCTGATCCTAAAAACAATAATGCTTTTGAATAAGCATGAGTAATCAAATGAAATAAAGCAACTCGATAAGAACCCATACCTAGAGCTAACATCATATAACCTAATTGAGACATTGTAGAATAAGCTAAACTTCTCTTAATGTCCTTTTGAGCAAGAGCTAAAGTTGCTCCTAATAGTACTGTTATTATACCAATAAAAGATATTACATACATTATGTAAGGTATAACTATAAAAAGAGGAAAGAGTCGAGCAACTAAAAAAATTCCCGCTGCGACCATGGTAGCAGCATGTATGAGAGCTGAAATAGGAGTAGGTCCCTCCATAGCATCAGGTAACCATACATGAAGGGGAAATTGAGCAGATTTAGCAACTGCGCCAGCAAATAACAAGAAAGCACATAAAATTAAAAATAAGCAATTGACTTCATTATTATTAATTAAGTTATTAACTATTTCAAACAAATCCCGAAATTCAAAACTACCCGTTATCCAATAAAGACCTAAAATTCCTAATAATAAGCCAAAATCTCCTACACGATTAGTCACAAACGCTTTTTGACAAGCATTTGCAGCAATAGGTCGTGTGAACCAAAAACCTATTAATAGATATGAACACATTCCAACTAATTCCCAAAAAATATAAATTTGTATCAAATTAGAACTAGTAACTAAGCCCAACATAGAAGTATTGAAAAAACTCATATACGAAAAAAATCTCAAATATCCTTGATCATGAGACATATAATTATCACTATAAATAAGAACCAGAAGTGCAACAGTAGTAATTAACATTAACATAATAGAAGTAAGTGGATCGAGCAAGTAACCAAATTCTAAAGAAAAATCATTATTAATAGTCCAACACCATACATATTGATAAATGGACTGACTATTTATTTGCTGAATAGAAAGCTTCATTGAAAAAATAATAACTATACTTAACAACAAAATACTAGAAAAAGACCATATACGTCGAAGATTCTTTGTTGCCGTTGGAAAAAATAAAAGTCCAGCTCCTATGACCAAAGGAACTTGAAGTGGAAGGAAAGGTATGATCCATGTATATTGGTATATATGTTCCATAGTAGAAGATAAAATTTTGTATATTTAATTTATTTTTTTGTTTACAATTCAGAGACTCGTGCTTCTTTTGAAATTTGAAATTTGATAACAGTTAATAAAAAAACAAGATATTATATATCTTGAATAGAATCCAATTTTTTTTCTTTTTTAGTCTATATCAAATATTAATATTGAGTATTTTTTTAATATTCAAATCACGAAGTTCTAATTGGTCAAATAATTAATTTATTATTGAAAGTTTGAAATACTTAATATTCGAAAATATGAAGCCTATGAAGTAAAAATACAAAACAAAATCCCACTTTGATTTCTATTATTAAATATTAAAGATCAAAAGAATAAGAAAAATTCGACTAAAAAAACTATGAATCATAAAATCAACTAAAGATCGAATATCTAATAAAGCCAATAATGATAAAAGATAAATAACGAATGTAAGTATTGTTTTTTCTATTCTGTAATTTATTTCGAATTATTAACTCATTTTATACAAAATTTTTAGATTGTTTTCTATTTCAAACAAAATTCAATTTTTTTGTTATCCTTTTTTTATTATATATTATATAGAAAAGAATATTGGTTACGTTATTTTCTAATTTCTATAATAAAAAAAAAAATGTCTAAAATTCAAATCATGGATCCTTTGAAAAAATTTATTTATTGGGCCCTTTTCAATTTCTAAATCCAAATTTCGATGTATTTTCAAAAAATAAGTCAAACTTTTCAATTAAGATCTAATGTAGAAATTGAGTTCTGAACGTTTTCAATAGAATTTATTATGTAACATGTAAATTAAATGTAGCGCATGAAAGAGATATAACTCGAAATTCTTATTAATCTTAATCAAATATTTTGAATTATTTTTATAGAAATAGAGAAAATAGAAATCTATTTTCTAGTTATCTTATGCTTTTCTAGTGTAAAAAAGGGCTATCGTCTCGAATCTAAATACATAGATAATGAATAGAAAACAAAGATTTGTTTGAATAATAGATGTCTTTCACATCCAACTATAATACTAAGTAATCAATTCTATTTTTAATGGCAGTTCCAAAAAAACGTACTTCAATTTATAAAAAACGTATTCGTAAAAATATTTGGAAAAAAAAAGGGTATTGGGCGGCGTTAAAAGCTTTTTCGTTGGCAAAATCTCTTTCGACTGGGAATTCAAAAAGTTTTTTGTACAAAAACTAAGTAATTAAACCTTGGAATGATCGAAATCGATCCGATTCCAGAAAGAAAATGATAGAAAAATTCTAACTAATTTCATTTTTCGAATCAAAAATATAAAAAAGAAAGGATTGAATCTTTTAGTGATTAATTGAATGTTTTGAATTTTAGAAAATTGGAATTTTGTTATGATATGAAGATTAATAATTTTTATACTGACTCTAACATAGTCCTTTTTGTTGAAAACCCTTTTTTAAGCTATATATAGAGAATAGTCCATCAATTTAATGTTCTTTTTTAGTCTACTTTATTTATAAGAAAGATGGGGATTTTTGATCCCCATCAACCTATTTGTTTTGTCACAATACAAAAAAAGTAAGAAACTCTTTTTTCCCCAGATAAATTCTAAATTGTATATTTTTTCAAAAAAGGCAAATAGAAAATGGTTAAACTTTCACTTTCGGAAATAGTATTTCTCGAAATTTTTATATATTTGTCTGTTTCAATTCAAATTGATCAAAAAAGACTTTTTACTACGTTTATTTCTTTTTTTTGAAATCAACTACAAAAATTCATTTATCATTACCAAATAAAAATAAAATGATAGTAAGGTCTATTTTAAGATAAAATAAAAAATCTTCTCGTTACAAGGGTTTTATGTAAAAAAAAATAGCAACTACACGAACTAAGTAATATAGAATTTTATTGTGAATATGAACCATTTATTTCAATTGTTGAATAAAAAAGCAGTTGCAATTTACAAACCGAAATTGAATACAATTTTTTTTTGAAAAATTGTATTCAATTAATCTCGACGATTGATTAAAAATATATTAGTATATCTTTAAACAAGCCGCTATGGTGAAATTGGTAGACACGCTGCTCTTAGGAAGCAGTGCGAGAGCATCTCGGTTCGAGTCCGAGTGGCGGCATGGTTTAAATTATGAAAAAATTTCAATAGTGTTATAACCTATAATAAATAATGAAACTGAAATCTTTTTTTTTCTGATTTCCATTTCAGAATTTAGAATTGAAAGATTTCTTTTTTTTTAATCCTTTTTTTTATTTATATGATATTTTCGATGTTAGAGCATATTTTAACTCATATTTCTTTTTCAATAGTTTCCGTTGTAATTACACTCCATTTGATAACTTTATTAGTCAATGAACTAGTAGGACTATATAATTCATTAGAAAAAGGCATGGTAGTTAGTTTTTTCTTTATAACAGGATTATTAGTTACTCGCTGGGTTTTTTGGAAACATTTTCCATTAAGTGATCTATATGAATCATTAATATTCCTCTCTTGGAGTTTCTACCTTATTCATATCATTCTCTTTTTTTTTAAAAAAGAAAAAATTTTATTAAATGCAATAACTGCACCAAGTGCTATTTTTACTCAAGGATTTGCTACGTCAGGCCTATTAACTGAAATGCATCAATCTTCAATATTAGTACCCGCTCTCCAATCCCAATGGTTAATGATGCACGTAAGTATGATGGTATTGGGTTATGCGGCTCTTTTATGCGGATCATTATTATCAGTAACACTTCTAATTATTACATTTCAAAAAGAAATAATACGTTTTTTTGATAAAGGAAAACAGTTATTAACTGAGCCTTCGTTCTTTAATGAGATTCAATACATGAATGAAAAAAGCAATATTCATATTGTACAAAATGGTTCACCCTCTTCTATTAGAAATTATTATAAGTTTCAATTGATTGAACAACTGGATCATTGGAGTTATCGTGTTATTAGTCTAGGATTTATATTTCTAACCATAGGTATTCTTTCAGGAGCAGTATGGGCCAATGAGGCATGGGGATCATATTGGAATTGGGATCCCAAGGAAACTTGGGCATTTATTACTTGGACCATATTTGCAATTTATTTACATATTCGAACAAATCAAAAGTTACGAGGTGCAAATTCGGCAATTGTGGCTTTTATAGGTTTTCTTATAATTTGGATATGCTACTTTGGAGTAAATCTATTAGGAATAGGACTACATAGTTATGGTTCATTTACATTATAATTCTGGTTTATTTCCATTAATGAATGCTTAATTCAATGAAACAAAGGGCCGTACGAAAATGTAGTACAAGGGCCAAGCGAGAGCCGTTTAAATCATGATTTAAACGGCTCTCACAAGCCTCAAACGGACCCGCTTAGAATTACCATTCAGGCTTGTCTCTTATCTTATGTAAAGAACACCTTTTTTTTATTTCATTTAATGAAATTTGAAATGAAATTTATCTATAAAAATAATTGGATAAAACAGCTTCTACTTTCTCAACTGAGAGTGAGAGAACGAAATCCGGGTAAACACCAATAGCTATTACTGGTAGAAAAATAGAAGTTGAAACAAATAACTCGCGCGGTCCAGAATCAAAAAAAGAAGAGTTTCTAATATTAAATAATTTATATCCATAGAACATTTGGCGTGACATAGATAATGAATAAATAGGGGTTAATATCATTCCAACTGCCATTCCAAAAGTAATTAGTATTTTTGGTATTAAAAGATATTTTTGGCTGGTAATTATTCCAAAAAATATAATTAATTCGGCAATGAAACCACTCATACCTGGTAATGCAAGAGATGCCATTGAAAAGCTACTGAAGAGTGTGAATATTTTTGGCATTGGAATCCCTATTCCACCCATTTCATCGAGATAAACAAGACGTATTCTATCGTAACTAGTTCCCGCTAAGAAAAAAAGTGCAGCACCAATAAATCCATGAGAAATTATTTGTAAAATGGCCCCATTAAGTCCCGTATTAGTTATAGAACTAATTCCTATAATGATGAAACCCATGTGAGAGACAGAGGAATAGGCTATTCTTTTTTTTAAATTCCGTTGCCCGGGAGATGTTAAAGCTGCATAGATTATTTGTATTGTACCTATTATCATTAACCAAGGAGAAAATAGCAAATGAGCATGAGGTAATAATTCCATATTAATTCGAACCAATCCATATGCGCCCATTTTTAATAAGATTCCAGCTAAAAGCATACAAGTACTGTAATGTGCTTCTCCGTGGGTATCCGGTAACCATGTATGTAACGGTAGAATCGGTAATTTGACAGCAAAAGCAATAAAAAATCCAAAATAAAAGATTATTTCTAATCCCACAGGATATGATTGATTCACTAATGTTTCCAAATTTAATGTTGGTTCATTAGAACCATATAAACTAACACCCAGAACTCCCATTAATAAAAAAATGGAACCCCCTGCAGTATACAAAATAAATTTAGTAGCGGAATAGAGACGTTTCCTTCCTCCCCACATGGATAAAAGTAAGTAAACAGGAATTAATTCTAATTCCCACATTATAAAAAAAAGTAAAAGGTCTCGGGAAGAAAATGATCCTATTTGACCACTGTACATTGCTAACATCAAGAAATGAAATAAGCGAGAATCCTTAGTAATTGGCCAAGCCGCCAGAGTAGCTAAAGTAGTAATGAATCCTGTCAGTAAAATAGGTCCTATCGAAAGTCCATCGATTCCTAATCTCCAATGGAAATCAAAAAAGTGGATCCATTTATAATCTTCTGTCAGTTGGATTAATGGATCGTCTGGTTGAAAATGATAACAAAATGCATAGGTTGTTACAAGAAGCTCTAAAATAGATATACATATTGTGTACCACCTAATAATCTTATTTCCCCTATGAGGAAATAAGAAAATGAAAGAACCTGCAAATATCGGCAAAACTACAATCGTTGTTAACCAGGGAAAATGATTCGTAGTAAAGACAAGATACACTTGGGCCAAAAAAACCCGTACCCAAAAATAAATACATTTCTTTTTGGGTACGGGTTTTTGTCGGTAAAAAAAATCCAACTATAGAATAAATGGATTCAAATGGAATTTTCTGAATCTATTAATAACCTAGACCCATACTGCGAGTTGTTTCATGCCATAAATAAACTCGAACGCTTAAAAAGTCGGTTGGACAGGCAGATTCACATCTTTTACAACCAACGCAATCCTCTGTTCTTGGAGCTGAAGCTATTTGTTTAGCCTTACATCCATCCCAAGGGATCATTTCTAATACATCCGTAGGACAAGCTCGGACACATTGAGTACATCCTATACATGTATCATAAATCTTAACTGAATGTGACATTGGATTTCTAATTTTTTTAACTTCATTAATTTTCAATCTAGTTCTAGTAAAGGAAATGAAATAGATATTCAAATACCAGACAAAAAAATTACTAGATGAATCAATGATTTTCCAGAATTCTTTGAATCAATCAATTTCTGGATTGGATCGGATACTTATTAGATAGAATCTTATAAAATAAATAGAAAAAGGAGAGAAAGAAAAAGAAAAGAAGCCCAAAATACTTTGATTTATTCTATTTGTAAAAGTATATGGTAAAGTTCAATATCGAGTAATCTAAATTTAATTGATGAATAGTACAAAATATGCTAATTTTTATAATTAAAAAACAATAAAAATTATTTATTCAATAAATTGGATTGATTGATACGAATTGATTTTCTGTTACGATAAATTGAAGAAACAATAGCCAATCCAATAGCTGCTTCAGCGGCTGCAATAGCTATAACGAAAATTGAAAAAATGTCTCCTTTTAATTGGCGACTATCAAAAAAATCAGAAAATGTTACAAAATTGAGATTAACCGCATTTAATAGAAGTTCAAGACACATAAGAGCCCGAACTAAATTTCGGCTCGTGACTAATCCAAAAATTCCGATAGAAAATAAAAAAGCACTCAAAACAAGTACATGTTCGAGTATCATTGACCAGCTCCTTATCAATCTTTATTCATTTCAATATGAACAACAATTAAACCCAAATTTGATTGACTAAATTTGAACAAGTTAGAATCGAAGAAATTAAGAACAAAAAAAGTAGGTTAATTCTAAATTGAATGAAAAGCTTTTAAACCTATTCAAATAGAATTGAATGAAAAAAAAATATTCTAAAATTTTCCTTTTGATTCCTAGTTTAAAAACGAAATTATTATTATTGCCGAGCCACGGCAATTGCACCTATTAAAGCAACTAAAAGAATTATTGAAATGAGTTCAAATGGAAGAAAAAAGTTGGTTGATAAATGAATTCCAATTTGTTGACTAGTATTTATCAAATCTTGTTCTAAAATTTGGTTTGATTTTGTAGTCCAAATAATACCATACCAGGACGTATTTAGAATAGTACTAGTTAATAAAACAAAAAGACTTGTACAAACCAATGAAGTAATCCCGTCCCCAACAGTCCACAGATGATAATTTTTATCATATTCTGGACCATTCATAAACATTACAGAAAATATTATTAATACATTTATAGCTCCGACATAAATAAGGAGTTGTGCAGAAGCTACAAAATGGGAATTTGCTAAAATATAGAATAAAGATATACAAACAAGAACCAATCCCAGCGAAAAAGCAGAAAAAATTGGATTGGTAAATAATACTACTCCTAGACCCCCTAATATAAGACCTAACCCCAGAAAAACTAAAAGAAAATCGTGTATTGGTCCAGGTAAATCCATTATATGTAAAATATGAGATAAAAAAATCAGAATGTTTCATGATCTTGTTGACTTGAACAGGAAAAATAAGTTTATGTGTTACTAATTTTTAAATCTTAATATGTATAACTTACTGTAAGTAAAGTTATTGAACCCATCACATTGCATTCGTTTTTATTTGAAAAAAGGGTAGTTAGCAACTAAAATTATTTATAATTTTTAGAGTAAACCCATTTTAAATACAACTTAAAGTCACAATTTTCGCAAATGAATAGGAATAAAAATTTCTAGTTATTGATTATTGAACAAGAAAAAAACTTTTGAAATTAAAAAAAAAGAATCTTAATATTAATAATAGTGTTCTTCAATCCCGAGATTTATTTTTTGTTTGAGGAAAATTAAAAATTGTTTGAATTGTAGAATCGTCAGTTATTGATATTGGTAAACGACCCAGTGCTATTTGATTATAATTTAATTCGTGACGATCATAAGTTGAAAGCTCATATTCTTCAGTCATGGATAAACAATTTGTTGGACAATACTCAACACAATTACCACAAAATATACAAATTCCGAAATCAATGCTGTAATTAAGCAATCTTTTCTTTCGAATATCCGTTTCCAATTTCCAATCAACAAGGGGTAAATCTATAGGACACGCACGAACACATACTTCACAAGCAATGCATTTATCAAATTCAAAGTGAATTCGACCACGAAAACGTTCCGATGTGATCAACTTTTCATAAGGATATTGAATAGTTACAGGTAAACGGTTAGTGTGAGATAAGGTAATCATAAAACTTTGACCAATGTACCTTGCCGCGCGTATTGTTTGTTGACCATAATTGATGAACCCTGTTACCATCGGAAACATATAGTAAATATTAATAAAAAAATAATATTATGTCTCTTTCTCTTGTTTACGAGAAGTTCTGAATGAAATTCCAATGAAGATCAAATATTCTTTTTTTCAAATTTATAATGAAAGTAGTTGGAAAGAAGTTGTTAATAATAGATTACCTAAAGAAATAGGTAAAAGAAATTTCCATCCAAGATTTAATAATTGGTCCATTCTCAGTCTAGGTAAAGTCCATCTTGTTGTGATAGTAATGAACAAGAACAAAAAAGTTTTCACTAATGTAATGAAAATATCAAGTGTTGTTCCAAAGACTCCATCTACTTTATTTATCTCAAAAAATTCAGATATGTATATATATGGAATAGAAAAATTCCAACCACCCAAATAAAGGACGGTTACAAATAGTGAAGAGATTAGTAAATTTAGATAAGACGCAACATAAAATAAACCAAATTTAATACCTGAATATTCGGTTTGATAACCCGCTACTAATTCTTCTTCTGCTTCTGGTAAATCAAAAGGTAATCTCTCGCATTCTGCTAGAGAAGAGATTATAAAAACAATAAACCCTATGGGTTGCCGCCACAAATTCCATCCCCAAAAACCGTATTTTGACTGCGCCTCAACTATATCAACTGTACTTGAACTATTAGATAATCATAGTCGATAATAAGATCACTCTCGTCATCGCTATTACAAAACCGTACATGAGAATTTCACCTCATACGGCTCCTCAAGAGTCATAAATAAATTTCAGGTAACAACGGATTTTAGATTCTTTATGTTTGGAAAATCAATAAAATGAAAATCAAATAAAAACCCTGAATTTAATTAAACCAATGAAATTCTGTCTGCTATACTATAAAAAAGTGCTTCAGAATTGATCTCATCCTTTATTTTAACTTTGAAAATCGCATTTTTTTTATTGAGTAATAACTTAATCCTTGAATAAAATACGCTTTTTATCAATAAAAATTGAACTTGAGTTTTGTTATTTTCGATTCCGAAAAAGAATTAACCATGAATGAATGGTTTATGCCATGACAAAAATTGCATTTATGGATCTCGGAAAAAATCTTTTTTTTGTAATTCTATTTAGATAGATTTTTAGATTAATATTATCCATTTTTTTTTTTTCGTTCCTCTTTTTTCTTGTATTTCGGCTTGAATTAAAAAGTAAAGGATTACTTCGTTCCGGATAGTTATTCGCTTAATTCGTGGATAGGAGCATACTCTGGATCGGAATTTTTGAGAGTACTACTTAAAAATTTCTACCAATTTAAAGCCTCAATTTAGGATTTCTTTTATGTAAAAATTTCTATTCAGATAAGTTACATAATCTCTATTACAAATCCTTTTTGTACTTTGGTGTTCCTAATCGTCCACTCATTTTTTTTCAATCGCTATGGTAATTCAGGTCATATATCGTAATACATAAAAAAAATATAGTAAAAATTCAATAGAATTGTTCTTATCAACCCGCTTCAAGTCGTGATAACCAATTAACCAATCTTGGGGTTGACTTTTTATGTTTATTTTAATTTAATCCTTGTACATAGGCAATGAGATTGCTTTTTTTACTGCAAATTTCCAAGCTGTTTTCTTTCACTCATCTAACTATCTGATGTTAGTTTATAAATTCGACCAGTGAATAAAAAAATTCAAATACTATTCAATACAATTTTTATTCTTAGAAACCTAAAAAGATATGGGTGAAAGTGAACACTTCTGTTTCAACGAATCGCACGTAGAGATATTGCTAACACACATAGAGCTAATGGTATTTCATAACTAATTGATTGGGCAGCAGCCCGTAGACCACCTAAAAAGGAATATTTATTATTTGATCCATATCCTGACATAAGAAGTCCAATGGGAGCAATACTTGAAATAGCGATCCATAAAAAAACTCCAATACTGAGATCGGCTAGAACAAGGCGAGAACCAAAAGGAATTACTGAATAACTTATTAGAATGGATATGACTGCTATAGAAGGCCCGATACTAAATAAATGCGTATCCCCTCTAGATGGAATAAGATTCTCTTTAAAAAGTAGTTTTGTTCCATCCGCGAGAGCTTGAAGAATTCCCAAAGGGCCGGCATATTCGGGTCCAACACGTTGTTGTATACCCGCGGAAATTTCTCTTTCTAACCATACAATTACTAGTACACCTATTGTGATTCCGAATATGAGAATCAAAATGGGGAAAAGCATCCATATAGTCTCAAAAACTTCTTTTAAGGATTCCAGTCTGGAAAAAGAATTGATAGCTTGTACTTCCGTTATATCAATTATCATGTCAACGATCAACTTCTCCCATAATGATATCTATGCTACCTAGTATCGTCATAATATCAGCCAATTTCATTTTTTTAACTAACTGAGGAAGAATTTGCAAATTTATAAACCCTGGCGGGCGAATTTTCCATCTCCAAGGAAAAACACTTTGATCTCCTATCAAAAATATTCCTAATTCGCCCTTCGGGGCTTCGACTCTTGCATAAAGCTCTTGTTTCGACAATTCAAAGGTGGGAGATGGTTTTTTACTGATGAATCGATATTCAAAATCATTCCATTCAGGATTTTTTCTCCTATTCAAACGGCGGATTTCTAAATTCTCATAGGGACCTCCTGGAATTCCTTCTAGAGCTTGTTGAATAATTTTGACAGATTCTACCATTTCACCGATTCGTATTAAATAACGGGCTAATGAATCTCCTTCTTTTTGCCATTGAATCTCCCAATCAAATTCGTCATAACACTCATAATGATCAACTTTACGAAGATCCCATTGTATTCCGGAAGCTCGTAGCATTGGTCCTGATAAACCCCAATTTATTGCTTCTTCTTCCCCAATAATGCCCACGTTTTCAACTCGTTCTAAAAAAATTGGATTTCGTGTAATAAGTTTTTGGTATTCAGCAAGTGCTATTAAAAAATAATCACAAAAATCTAAACATTTATCTATCCATCCATAAGGTAAATCAGCAGCTACTCCCCCAATACGAAAATAATTATGCATCATTCTCATACCAGTGGCAGCTTCGAATAAATCATATATTAATTCTCTTTCTCTGAAAATATAAAAAAAGGGAGTCTGTGCGCCAATATCTGCCATAAAAGGGCCAAGCCATAACAAATGAGAAGCTATACGACTTAACTCCAACATAATTACTCTGATATAGCTAGCTCTTTTGGGTACTTGAATATTTCCCAATTGTTCCGGTCCATTTACAGTTATTGCTTCTGTGAACATAGTAGCTAAATAATCCCAACGTGTTACATAAGGCAGATATTGTACAATTGTTCGGTTTTCCGCGATTTTTTCCATACCCCTGTGTAAATAACCCACTATTGGTTCGCAATCAATAACATCTTCGCCGTCTAAAGTAATGATGAGTCGGAGAACGCCATGCATTGATGGATGGTGAGGGCCCATATTGACTTTCATGAGATTTTTTCTGGTAATTGGTACAGTCATTGGTTTTTCCTCGATTCATTCTTTGCCAAATTCATTTTTCCATGAATTGTTCAAAACAAAAAAAAATAAGTTCATCAAAATTCAAGACCCAATAAATCAAATAATTAAAAAAGATTCTTCAAATTAACGTGTTTTTAGTTCTCTAATGTTCAATTGACTTATTAATTCTTTATAACGTATTCTATTTTTATTTGACAAATAAACCAGCAGTCGTTGACGTTTTCCCAAAATTTTTCGTAGACCTCTCTGAGATGAATAGTCTTTTTTGTGCAATTCCAAATGGGAAGTAAGTCTTCGTATCTTATTAGTAAAACAGAATACTTGAAATTCAATGGATCTCTTGTTTTCTTCTTTGTTTTCATGCGAAATAACAGATATGAATGAATTTTTTTTCATAAATTTTAAACCTTCGTTAACTTTTTTTAGTTTTAGCAAATATGGAATTTTATTGATCAGTAATAATAATGTCCGCTATTTGAATCTGGTATACACAATAATTTATTTATTCATTTTCTCAAAGAAACTCAAATTAATAAAGAAAATTATGTTGATTTTTTTCTGGATATAATTGAATTGATACGTTATTGAATTAGTATCATGTATTGAAATTGAATCTATGACAAGCCGTGTGTTCACTTATTTATCCAAAGGGCAGATAGGCAATCTACAAGACAGATGTATCATAAATGAATTTTGAATTGTGGATACATATGTATTCTTAATATACTAAAACGACTCCCATTATTAGTATCAAACCAACAACGATTCATACAAGCTAAATCTTCTAATCGATAATTGGGCCAAAGAAAGAATTTGAATTTTCTAAATGTATTTTTCTTTCGAACAAAATCGTTGTTTTCCTCAAAAAATTGATTGCAGTTTTTTACCTGATTTACTATTGGGTTTGTATTTATACTATTCTTATTCTTTGAATTCAAACAAATTAAAATTCGCAATTCTCTACGACGTCTCGGTGAGAAAATATTTTCAGGAGCAAGCAAATTCAAATTTTTTTTATCAAAAATTTGACTGTATCTTTTTTTCTTTTTTTCGTGTTTACTCTTATGAACCAATGAAATACATATGGTTTGATACAAAATAAAGAGTCCGTCGTCTTTTACAGATAGACGAATCGGTTCAACAATCAATATTCCCTTTTTTATCAAATCTTTAAGAGTTAAATCTTTATTAAGTAGCAGTATATCCATACGCAATTCTTTTCTTTCTAAAGAGGCTATAGTAATTTCTATTGGATTTATCAACCTAAGTTGGAGACAATATACTTTTATATTATTGAGCAGTTTTTGATTCAAAGAATCACTCGATCTTAATTGAAAAAGCAAAGAATTTTTCAGTAAGAAAAGGAGTCTTATTCTTTTAGTACTCTTAGGTTTTTGTCTCTTTTTAGGCATTGTCATATCTGATCCTATATAATCTTCTTCAATACCGTTTTGTTGATTTGAGAGAACAGATTCATCTTTTGTTTTCATCTTGTATTCAGGATCCATTGGAATTACGATTTCGTCTTGATTTTGATTACGGTTCTTTAATTCAAACGATTTTTTTTCATTTGATTGTATAAAATTATTCGTTTTTTTTTTTCTATTGATGTTTTTATTTTCATTCAAAATTTCACTTACATTATAATTTGAAAGAAGAAAATCAATTGGTATAATCCAAGGTTTCATTTTATATGTATTATAAAATAAGAAAAATTCAGAGAAAAACCAAGATTCCAGCTTTAATATGGGACAACTTAGTATTTCTTCATTCATTCTCATCCAATCAAAAAGGTTTCTTTTTTGATGGCATCGGTTTATTTTTTGAGAAATTGTGTGATAAAAAAGACCTTTATTAACCATTTTATCAATAATCTTATCCATTTTATCAATAATTTGATAATTTTTAGATTCAGTTTTAGTATTCTCATTCATACTAGTACTGATATTAACCCAGGTTTCAATGTCGACTTTCTTTGTAAGACAAAAACGGAGAATTTTAAAATCCAAATATTTTCGATCTTTACTTTTTTCTAGATCCATAATCTTTTTTATTCCTAAAAAATTACTGCTAGGAATATTACACCACATGTCAATTAATTTGTGTTTATTTACTTCAAATGGTAGCCCATAACTATATCTATATGAATCGTTCGTATCTTCATAATGAAAAAATTTCGATGATAAAAGATCATATTTATAGTTTTTTGTAAAATTATATTTCTGATCTGGTAATAACAATAAACGGGTTTCGGAATTTTTTTTATTTTTGTAATTAATTAATTGTTTTTTTTGATATGAAGTCCTTTTGTTTTGTTGTAAATTTTTTTTTTCAACCTCCCAATGTTCAGTTACTCTATTTCGCCATTTTTGTGGTACTAGTTGAAACCATTTTATCTGAGGTAAATCGTAGTGATAATTATTTTTCGATTTTAACCAATTTTTCCATTGGTTGATTCCAGAATTCGTAAGTTTTTGAGTCTGTAATTCGGAATGCGTGATCCCTTGAGTTACAAAATAATCTTTTATTTCATTTTTAACAAATAAAGATATTCCAGCATATTGAAAAACCGATCGTAAGTTAAAAATGTTGGCTTGGGATAATTGGTAAAATACATAGGCTTGTGACAAAAAAGAAAAATCAGACAAAATCTTCGAATTCTTATTAATATTATTAAGCAAAGGCAAAAATTGTTTTTTCATAGTCGAAATAAACTGAATTATATTGATATTTGTCTTATCATTTCTTTCATGATTTGTTTCATTATTGTAAAAGGATTTATCAATCCACTTTTTTGTTGATTCAAGAAAAAGTTGTGCATTAATTCTGGGAATATTAATAATATATAGAACGATATCTACGTATATCCTTTCCCTAAAAAATGACAAAATATAATTGGATTTACGAATGAATCGGGCATTTTTTCTTTTTAATACTTGACCCATATTTTGGGTGGATTCGAATTTTTGAGTCCCATAATGGTTTTTGTTATAAATACTTTTTTTTTTAATATTGTCTTTTGAAATTTTTTCTATTTGATTTTTAATTGTCCTTGTTCTATTAGCCAATTCTTTTATTTTTTTTTCTGTCATTGAAGAATTTGTCCAATTTAGGTATCGGGTTTGAATAGCTGATTCATCAATCATATGATTTTTTATTTTCAAATCTTTTTCTTTTTTTTTTTCAGTAGAATTAGAATTGTCTTTCAATTCAACTACTCGAATTGGATTTATGGTTGATATTTTTTTTCTTTTTTTTGTTAAAAATAGAAAGATTTCAATAATCCAATTCTTTTTTTCATTTGAAGATTTTAGAAAAAATTCGAAATTTTCGTTAATAATTTTGAAAATTTCAAAAAAGTTTTTTCTAAATTTTCGAATTTTTTTTTTGAGTTGTTTAAAAATAGGTTGAAAAAAGGGAAAGGATTTTCGGGATGCACCAAACAAAAAATCAGCTTCTGTTCCACAAACTGTTAAAAAACAAAAATTTTCTTCTTCACTTTCTTCTTTTTCTGTTATTAGAGCTTGACGAGAAGTCATAGATTTGTGCCAAGGTTTTAAACAGAAAGGATATAATATCTTTATCTGAATACCATCTGTTAACCAATTTTTAGGAAATTCTGTTTCAGATAGTTGAACACCGTTATAGGTACATTTAACATGCATTTCATTATTCCACTCGTTAAAATCTTCAGTCCACTCAGGAGATTGGAATAATAATATACGGCCGATATTTTTTGCTATTATCAATAAAGGTAATAGAATATATTTTCTAATAATTGACTGACTTATTAACATCAAACCCCTTATTATTTGAGCAAATGGAATGGTATCCCAGGCTTCGGCTATATCTATTCGTGTTTGTTCTTTTCTTTTTTCTTCCTCTATTTCAGCCTTTTCCCTTTGTTTCTTCTCCTTTAATTCTTCATCTTTATAATCAGAATTCTTAAATTCTGGAGTTTTTCCCATCCAATTTTGAAAAAGTGGTTGAATTAATTTCGAAAAATTAACAAAATAAGATTTCTCTATTCGGTTTAAAAAAAGGGGGGAATGTATATTTGCTTGAAACAAATTCCAAATAACTATTTTACGTCTTTGAACGCGCATGGAACCCTTGATTATGTCTCGACGAAAATCAGATTGTTGGGAATAACGTATCAAAGCGATTTCTCCTGGTTCCTCTGACTTATCCACGGTATTAGGCGAAGGATTCTCGGTATTCTCTTGTTTATCTGTATAAATTACTACACGTTTGGCTTTTCTTGAGCGAATTTGATGCGCTACCATCTCGTTTTTTTCAATTTGTTTTTTATATTGTTCTATCTCATTGATTAATTTGTATGACCAACAAGGAACTTCTTTTTTTATTCCAATATAGTTTTTTGGAATTGGTTGAGTAAAATAAAAAGAATCTGCTATAATTGTATCAACTAAAAATTTGAAAAATACTTCTTGATCTTCCCAACCTATTTGCCTTTGTTCTGAAACTAAAGAAAAATTTTTCTGATTGAATGTCAATTTCCCTTTACTTATTAAAGTTACAAAATGTCTAATTTTGGATAATATTGATTTCTTTTTAAATGGATCTGCTTTATGTTCAAATTCTTGGTAATTCAAATAATTATGCAGAATACTATGAATTTTATTTGTAAAAATTTCATCTAATAAATTTTTTATTGTAGTTTCATTTGATAAAACCTTGTTTTTTATTATATCGCGATGGGATCCATTTAATAAAGGATCATGTGTTTTTTCCAAAAATTCCTTTTGAGTTTTATCGTTGCATAATCGAGTTTTTTTATCGAGTACATCTATATAAAAGAATCCTTTGTCTAAAACTGTAATTCTCTTAGTAAATTCAGTGCTTAAATTGTTTTTTTTTTGTTTATTCGTATAAATCCAATAATTGTATAGTTCATCATCCGATTCTGAATTGAATTTTTTTGTTGTAGCTAAAGAAAGATTTTGTTGTATCATTTCCCAGAAAATTGAGAAACTGGGTGGATATGTAAAAGAAATTCTTTGTTTTCCATCATTTTGACATGGATAAAAAAAATATTGTGACATTTCATTTCTTACCGCTCTTTCGAATCGATCATTTTTTATATATCGAGTTGGACGATTCCAACGTTTATAGTCGAAAAGAAGAGCAAGAGGGTGTTTTTCAAACCAGAAAAGGTTTTTATTTTCTTCTTTAATTATTTTTAATAGTTCATCATCTTCATTATCTTCATTATCTTCATCATCTTCATTGTATTTTGCTGTTTCCGAATTGTCTCTATTCCCAGAATAAGAAGTTGAGCTATTTTTATAGGATGCTTCTTGTAAGTACAAGTGGAATTCATCCTTTGTTTTGTCCTTTCCATTCACTCGGATCTTTTCCGTTTCATCGATTTTGATTTTGTCCGGATCCTCCTTTTCTTCCGAAAAAAGGGAAGGAGAAGGTTTTTCTTCGATGAATCCCTCTTCTTGCTGTTTAGTCTCCTCTGTTTCAGAAGTTTTTTCTATTTGTACATCTGTTTCTTCCTCACTTTCTTTCGTTTCTGGGGTTTCTTT